AGAATATATGGCTTCGCAATTAAGAAATAGAGTTTCCTTTCGAAAGGCAATGAAAAGAGCTATTGAATTAACTGAGCAAACAGATACAAAGGGAATTCAAATACAAATTGCAGGACGTATCGACGGAAAAGAAATTGCACGTGTCGAATGGATCAGAGAGGGTAGGGTTCCTCTACAAACAATTCGCGCCAAAATTGATCATTGTTCCTATACAATTCGAACTATCCATGGGGTATTAGGCCTAAAAATTTGGATATTTATGGACGAGGAATAATAGACCTTTATTTATCTTGCCATTCTGCTCAGTGATTTAACAAAAAAAAATAAAACAGTTTCCGTTTTTTCCGTTAAATCAAACAAAAAAAAAAATTCTAATTCTATAAGGTTGAATAAAAAATCGATTAATCTTTATTTTTGATATAATTGCTATGCTTAGTGTGTGACTCGTCAGTTTTTTCTTTAGAGTTTTGAGTTGGGCTTCAAAAAAAAAGACTGATCCCACTATGAACTTAACTTAATAACTATCTAAATATAACTAAATATAAATGAAAAACTAATAACAACTTATTGCTTCGTATTGTCGAGATCCCAAGAAACAGTCACTATATGACTGGATCAATCATATAGTTGTAACAACTGAAATTTTCCATAAAAAAAAATCTGATTATTAATTTGCAAGGAAAAAAATAAAGGGATGCGGATAAATGGAAAGGTGATAGAAAGAGAGAACAAAAATATCAATGATAAATGATTCCAATATGTATGGTCTATGAATCACCTCATAAAAGGCAGTGTGATAAAGCATTAATATTGATATAATAATAAATAATAAAGAGCCCCGGGTTAATAGAAACTGAGGAGATTGACTTGGGAACGAATTTTGTTGGGAGCTCCATTGCAGAGTTCAGGCCTAACCAAATGGAGAAGCTATAGGAACGACGAAACCTGTGACTATATAAGATTCTTCTATTAAAAGAAAAAAGAATCCTAATGATTCATCGGGTGGGATGGCGGAATGAACCAAGAACAAATTTATTTACTCTGAGAGGTCATAGATTGATCCCACGAATAAAGCAGGAAAGAGTCAATATCCGCCCGCGAAACCCTTTTATTCTTTTCTTGGATTACAGTCTTGATTCGATAAGAGTAAAAATAAGGATTTTTTCTAAAAAAGAAGCATTATCTATAAATATACACATCTAGTCATATATACAGCTTTCTATGTCATAAATGAAATATCAATAAATCCCATTACTTAGTTTAGTGTATTAGTTATTAAATACATGTGTATCTGTAATATTATCGAATCCTTTCATTTCATTCGCGAGGAGCTGGATGAGAAGAAATTCTCATGTCCGGTTCTGTAGTAGAGGTGGGATTAAGAAAAAACCATCAACTATAACCCCAAAAGAACCAGATTTCGTAAGCAACATAGAGGAAGAATGAAGGGAATATCTTGTCGAGGCAATCATATTAGTTTCGGAAGATACGCTCTTCAGGCACTTGAACCCGCTTGGATCACAGCTAGACAAATAGAAGCAGGGCGAAGAGCAATGACACGATATGCGCGGCGTGGTGGAAAAATATGGGTACGTATATTTCCTGACAAACCTGTTACATTAAGGCCTACGGAAACACGTATGGGTTCGGGGAAGGGATCCCCCGAATATTGGGTATCCGTTATTAAACCAGGCCGAATACTTTATGAAATGGGCGGGGTATCAGAAACTGTAGCCAGAACAGCTATTTCAATAGCTGCGTGCAAAATGCCTATACGAACTCAATTTGTTATTTCAGGATAGGGATGTAAAACTAAACATAAATAAAAGGGAGGATGAAAAAACAACCAAGGATTTATTTATTTCTAGACAAACACTATTTCTTTTTTCCTTATTCTTTGCATTGAAATAACAGATTCAACAAAAAATGATATGATTCAACCTCAGACCCTTTTGAATGTAGCAGATAACAGTGGAGCTCGAAAATTGATGTGTATTCGAATCATAGGAGCTGGTAATCACCGATATGCTCATATTGGTGACGTTATTGTTGCTGTAATCAAAGAAGCAGTGCCCAATATGCCTCTAGAAAGATCAGAAGTAATTAGAGCTGTAATTGTACGTACATGTAAAGAACTCAAACGTGACAATGGTATGATAATACGATATGATGACAATGCTGCAGTTGTCATTGATCAAGAAAGAAATCCAAAAGGAACTCGAGTTTTTGGCGCGATTGCTAGAGAATTGAGACAGTTGAATTTTACTAAAATAGTTTCATTAGCTCCCGAGGTATTATAAATACTAGTAAATGAAACTATGATATAGTTATAGTAGAATATCTGAAATGGATCAAATTTTTAGATTGTGTCTCACGCATATACCATATACTTTTAATAATTAGAATAATTAATACTAATAAATTAATATTTATTTGAATTCAATAAAAAAAAACATGTTGATTATATCAAAATTAGAAAGCACCAATAATTATAATTCGTCATGGGCAGAGACGCTATTGCTGATATAATAACTTCTATAAGAAATGCTGACATGAGTAAAAAAGGAACGGTTCGAATAGCATCCACTAATATCACCGAAAACATTGTTAAAATACTCCTACGAGAAGGTTTTATTGAAAACGTTCGGAAACATCAGGAAAGTAACAAATATTTCTTGGTTTCAACCTTGCGCCATAGAAGGACTAGGAAAGGAATATATAGAACTATTTTAAAACGTATTAGTCGACCTGGTTTACGAATCTATTCCAACTATCAAAAAATTCCTAAGATTTTAGGTGGAATGGGAATTGTAATTCTTTCTACTTCTCGAGGTATAATGACAGATCGAGAAGCTAGACTAGAAAAAATTGGAGGAGAAATTTTGTGCTATATATGGTGATCCTCCTCCGGTATCCTAATTTTATCTCTAACTTCCTATTTGTGAAAATAGAGAGGAAAAGTGAGTTATATAACTCTTCCTCCATTAGTTGATATTGATACTTCAAGGGGGTTACCTGGAATGAAAGAACAAAAATTGATTCATGAAGGTTTAATTACTGAATCACTTCCCAACGGTATGTTCCGGGTCCGTTTAGATAATGAAGATCTAATTCTAGGTTATATTTCAGGGAGGATCCGACGCAGTTTGATACGGATACTGCCGGGAGATAGAGTCAAAATCGAAATAAGTAGGTATGATTCAACTAGAGGACGTATAATTTATAGACTTCGCAACAAAGATTCGAGCGATTAGATAATTTTGGAAAACCTTCCTTTCATGGGGGATATAATTCGAAGCTAAAAAATACAAGAGACTTTTTTCTTCCAAGTCCAAGGAATAGATTCCAAATTAAGGAGTGAGAAATATGAAAATAAGGGCTTCTGTTCGTAAAATTTGTGAAAAATGTCGACTGATCCGTAGACGCGGACGAATTATGGTGATTTGTTCCAATCCGAGACATAAACAGAGACAAGGATAATCTTTCTAAAGTTTATCAAGGAAGGGCATGAAAAAAAAAGGATTTGTTTTAACATGAAATGGATATCCCCGTATCTTTCTGTAAATTTCTGATTCATATTTATGAGATGACAAAATATGGCAAAACCTATACCGAGAATTGGTTCGCGTAGGAATGGACGTATTGGTTTACGTAAGAATGGACGTAGAATACCAAAAGGGGTTATTCATGTTCAAGCGAGTTTCAACAATACCATTGTAACTGTTACAGATGTACGAGGTCGGGTGGTTTCTTGGGCCTCCGCCGGTACTTCTGGATTCAAAGGCACAAGAAGAAAGACACCCTATGCTGCTCAAGCAGCTGCCTCAAATGCTATTCGTACTGTACTTGGTCAGGGTATGCAACGAGCAGAAGTTATGATAAAAGGTCCTGGTCTCGGAAGAGACGCAGCATTACGGGCCATTCGCAGAAGTGGTATACTATTAAGTTTTGTACGTGATGTAACACCTATGCCACATAATGGATGTCGACCTCCTAAAAAAAGACGTGTGTAAAAATAAGAATTAAACGGATTACAAGAGAAATAAATGATTCAATGATCTGATCAAATAATAAATAATAATTAGTATGGTTCGAGAGGGAATAGCAGGATCCACTCGAACACTACAGTGGAAATGTGTTGAATCAAGAATAGACAGTAAGCGTCTTTATTATGGTCGTTTCATTCTGTCCCCGCTCATGAAAGGTCAAGCCGATACCATAGGTATTGCCATGCGAAGGGCTCTACTTGGAGAAATAGAAGGAACATGTATCACACGTGCAAAATCTGAAAAGGTACCGCATGAATATTCTACGATAGTAGGTATTGAGGAATCGGTACATGAAATTTTAATGAATTTGAAAGAAATTGTATTGCGAAGTAATCTGTATGGAGTTAGAGACGCATCCATTTGCGTCAGGGGTCCTAGATACGTAACCGCTCAAGATATCATCTTACCACCTTCCGTGGAAATAGTTGACATAACACAACATATAGCTAACCTGACGGAACCAATTGATTTGCGTATTGAATTACAAATCAAGAGAGATCGCGGATACCGTATGAACCCCACAAATAACTCTCAAGACGGAAGTTATCCTATAGATGCTGTATACATGCCTGTTCGAAATGCAAATCATAGTATTCATTCTTATGGGAATGGAAATGAAAAACAAGAAATACTTTTTCTAGAAATATGGACAAATGGAAGTTTAACTCCTAAGGAAGCACTTTATGAAGCTTCTCGTAATTTAATTGATTTATTTATTCCTTTTCTACATGCGGAGGAAGGGGACATTCATTTTGAGGAAAATAAAAACAGGTTTACTCTACCCTTTTTTACCTTTCAAAATGGATTAACTAATCTAAAGAAAAATAAAAAAGGAATTCCATTGAAATGTATTTTTATTGACCAATCAGAACTATCCCCCAGGACCTATAATTGTCTCAAAAGGTCCAATATACATACATTATTGGACCTTTTGAGTAACAGTCAAGAAGA